TACGAGTTGTCTCATGCCATAAATAAACCCGGACACTCAAGAAATCCGTTGGACAAGCAGATTCACATCTCTTACAACCTACACAGTCCTCTGTTCTTGGAGCAGGAGCAATTTGCTTAGCTTTACATCCGTCCCAAGGTATCATTTCCAATACATCTGTGGGGCAGGCTCGTACACATTGAGTACACCCTATACATGTATCATAAATCTTTACTGAATGTGACATTGGATCTATCAATTTTTTGAACGTTATCAATTTTCGATCTGGTAAAATCAGTAGTAACTGAATCATATATTGTAGACACCAGACGAATCAGTGGTTTACCAGAATTTTTTTTTAATTGAATAATCAATCTACTTCTGGATCTGGTCATGAGAATGAGAGAGGTCCAAGATACTTTGATTTATTACGTTTCAGCAAACATGGTCATACGAGTTATACACGGCACGCTAATTCTAATTGGTAAATATTCTATATATCTGTCTTTATTTATATCATTACGACTATTTATTCAACAAATTCGATTGATTGATACGAGTTGATTTTCTGTTACGATAGATCGACGAAACAATAGCTGGCCCAATAGCTGCTTCAGCGGCTGCAATAGCTATAACAAAAATCGAGAAAATGTCTCCTTTTAATTGTCGACTATCAAATAAATCAGAAAATGTTACGAGATTTAGATTAACCGCATTCAGTATAAGCTCAAGACACATAAGTGCTCTAACCATGTTTCGGCTTGTGATCAATCCATAAATACCGATAGAAAATAAATAGGCACTCAAAATAAGTACATGCTCGGTCATCATTGACCAACTCCTCATCAATTGAGATTGATTTCAATATGAACAACAATACAATTTAACCGATTTGATTGACTAGAATATAACAAGTACGGAAAAAGGAAGGTATTAGTAATGGATCGAACTCAAACCCATTCAATTTAATATATGAACAATAGAATATAAAAATGGAACTGAAGGGAAATTGATGTCATAATAATAACACAGAACAAAACACGGCCTTATTTATTTTATTTGATTTTGGATTTCTAATTCTAAGTATTTATTACTGACGAGCCATAGCAATTGCACCTATCAAAGCAACTAAAAGAATTATAGAAATGAGTTCAAATGGAAGATAAAAATCTGTTGATAAATGAATTCCAATTTGTTGAACGTTACTTGTCAGGTCCTGCTCTATAATCTGGTTTGATCTTGTAGTCCAAATAATCCCGTACCATGATGTATCTGAGATAGTAGTAATTAGTGAAAAAAGAATACTTGTACAAACCAGTGAAGTAACTCCATCTCCAACTGTCCAAAGATATAAATCCTTGTAATATTCTGAACCATTCATGAACATCACAGCAAATACGATTAAGACATTTACGGCTCCCACGTAAATAAGGAGCTGTGCAGCAGCTACAAAATAGGAGTTAGATGGAATATGGAATAAGGATATACAAACAAGAACCAATCCTAATGAAAAGGCAGAATAAATTGGATTGGTAAGTAATACTACCCCTAGGCCTCCTAATATAAGACCTGATCCTAGAAATACTAAAAGAATATCATGTATTGATCCAGGTAAATCCATTATGTGTAAAATAAGAGATAAATAAGTTGAAATATTTCATTTTCATGACCTTACTGACCGGGCCAGGAAAAAAGAGGTTACCCTATCTTTCTTTTTTTTTTTTTTTCTTGTATATGCCTAATTGAATTGAATCTTAATGTGGTGTGGATTGATGTAGATACAGTTATTGGACCAATCCCGCTTTTGTATCCGAAAGAGTAGTTGAAATTTGATATTTCGAAATCATCACGGATATATGAATCTATTCTAAATCCAAATCAAGCCGTGATTCTCACCAATCAATAGTTATGTTTTGTAGTTACTAACCAACCAAAATGAAAGAAACTTCGCTTCTTTAGATCAAAACGGAATCTTAGTAATTGGTAATTGTTCTTGAATCAAGGGGGTTATCCGTGGCTATTTTTATTTGAGTCGAATTCATAATTGTTCGAATTGTGTAATCGCCAATTACTGACATTGGTAACCGACCCAAAGCAATTTGATTATAATTCAATTCGTGACGATTGTAAGTAGAAAGTTCATATTCTTCAGTCATTGATAAACAGTTTGTTGGACAATACTCGACGCAGTTACCACAAAATATACAGATTCCGAAATCAATACTATAATTAAGCAATCGTTTCTTTCTAATATCTGTTTCCAATCTCCAATCAACAACGGGTAGATCTATGGGGCATACACGAACACATACTTCACAAGCAATGCATTTATCAAATTCAAAGTGGATTCGACCGCGGAAACGCTCTGATGTGATCGATTTTTCATAAGGATATTGAATAGTTACAGGTAAACGATTCGCGTGGGATAAGGTAATCATGAAACTTTGACCAATGTACCTTGCAGCTCGTACTGTTTGTTGACCATAATTCATGAACCCGGTCACCATAGGGAACATATCGT